GCTAGCGTAGCTTAATGTAAAGCGTAACACTGAAGATGCTAAGACGGGCCCTAGAAAGCTCCGCATGCACAAGGCATGGTCCTGACCTCATTATCAGCTATAACCCAACTTACACATGCAAGTATCCGCACCCCCGTGAGTATGCCCTCGACCCCCCGCCCGGAGATTAGGAGCGGGCATCAGGCACACTAATCATTAGCCCAAGACGCCTAGCCAAGCCACACCCCCAAGGGAATTCAGCAGTGATAAACATTAAGCCATAAGTGAAAACTTGACTCAGTTAGAGCTAACAGGGCCGGTAAAACTCGTGCCAGCCACCGCGGTTAAACGAGAGGCCCCAGTTAATAGTGGTACGGCGTAAAGGGTGGTTAAGGGCTGTAACTTAATAAAGCTGAATAGCCCCCCGGCCGTCATACGCTCCCGGGCGCTGGAAGTCCGATCAAACGAAAGTAGCTTTAATAAAATCCGCCTGACCCCACGAAAGCTAAGAAACAAACTGGGATTAGATACCCCACTATGCTCAGCCATAAACCCAGACATTTAAGTACAATACATGTCCGCCAGGGTACTACAAGCATTAGCTTAAAACCCAAAGGACCTGACGGTGCCTCAGACCCCCCTAGAGGAGCCTGTTCTAGAACCGATAACCCCCGTTTAACCTCACCACTTCTGGTCATCCCAGCCTATATACCGCCGTCGCCAGCTTACCCTGTGAGGGAAGTAAGAGTAAGCAAAATGGGCACAACCCAGAACGTCAGGTCGAGGTGTAGCGCACGGAGTGGGAAGAAATGGGCTACATTTTCTTATGCAGAACACTACGGACGCGCAACATGAAATAGTGCCTGAAGGAGGATTTAGTAGTAAAAAGGAAAGAGAGTGTCCTTTTGAACCCGGCTCTGAGGCGCGTACACACCGCCCGTCACTCTCCCCTGTCAAAATGCAATTAAAGATAACTAATACTAAAGCACTGACAAGGGGAGGCAAGTCGTAACATGGTAAGTGTACCGGAAGGTGCACTTGGCTAAAACCCAGGGCATGGCTGAGTAAGTTAAGCATCTCACTTACACCGAGAAGACATCCATGCAAGTTGGATCGCCCTGAGCTAAACAGCTAGCTCTAACATTAACATAACACAGCAATATTAATAACAAAACATCACTCTAACACCTAAATTAAATCATTTTTTTACCTGAGTATGGGAGACAGAAAAGGTATTAAACCTGGAGCAATAAAAAAAGTACCGCAAGGGAAGGCTGAAAGAGAAATGAAACAACCCATTTAAGCGAAAAGAAGCAAGGACTAACCCCTGTACCTTTTGCATCATGATTTAGCAAGCACTCCCAAGCAAAGAGTCCTTTAGTTTGGAACCCCGAAACCAAGTGAGCTACCCCGAGACAGCCTATGTAAATTAGGGCAAACCCGTCTCTGTGGCAAAAGAGTGGGAAGAACTCCGGGTAGAAGTGACAGACCTACCGAACTTGGTGATAGCTGGTTGCTTAAGAAGTGGATAGAAGTTCAGCCTCGCGCCCCCTCAAGCCAAAATAAACTATCACTAATGACTAAGAGTGAAACACGAGAGTTAGTTAAAGGAGGTACAGCCCCCTTAACAAAGGACACAACCTTCTCAGAAGAATAAAGATTATAATTCGCAAAACTTACCGTTTTAGTAGGCCCAGAAGCAGCCACCTAGACAGAAAGCGTTAAAGCTCAAACAGAAAGAAGTTTATTATACCAATAAGAAATCTTATTCCCCTAACAATATCAAGCTAGCCCATGCCCGCATGGAAGAAATTATGCTAAAATGAGTAACAAGAAGACGCGCCCTTCTCCAAGCACAAGTGTAAGTCAGACCGGACAAACCACTGAAAACTAACGAACCCAACCCAAGAGGGTAATGTGGACAGCATAAAGACCAAGAAAACCCCACAATAGAACATCGTTAACCCCACACTGGAGTGCGTATTAAGGGAAAGACTAAAAGAAGGGGAAGGAACTCGGCAAACACAAGCCTCGCCTGTTTACCAAAAACATCGCCTCCTGCAACAAATCATGTATAGGAGGTCCAGCCTGCCCAGTGACTACGGGTTCAACGGCCGCGGTATTTTGACCGTGCAAAGGTAGCGCAATCACTTGTCTTTTAAATAAAGACCTGTATGAACGGCTAAACGAGGGCTTAGCTGTCTCCCCCTTCCAGTCAGTGAAATTGATCTATCCGTGCAGAAGCGGGTATATTTATACAAGACGAGAAGACCCTTTGGAGCTTAAGGTACAAGGCTGAGCCACGTCAAACAACCTCATAAAAGATCAGAACTTAGTGGAACATAAGATTTTACCTTCGGTTGGGGCGACCACGGAGGAAAGCCAAGCCTCCAAGAGGAGAGGGCCAGCACCCCAGAGCTAAGAGAGACACCTCTAAGCCGCAGAACATCTGACCAATAATGATCCGGCATAAAACCGATCAACGAACCAAGTTACCCTAGGGATAACAGCGCAATCCTCTCCCAGAGTCCATATCGACGAGGGGGTTTACGACCTCGATGTTGGATCAGGACATCCCAATGGTGCAGCCGCTATTAAGGGTTCGTTTGTTCAACGATTAAAGTCCTACGTGATCTGAGTTCAGACCGGAGCAATCCAGGTCAGTTTCTATCTGTAGAGCCACTTTTCCTAGTACGAAAGGATCGGAAAAGAGGGGCCCATGCTTAAGGCACGCCCCACCCCTAATTAATGAAAACAAATAAACTAAGTAAAGGGAGGGCAAAACCCAACCGCCAAAATAAGGACTATTGGGGTGGCAGAGCATGGTAAATTGCAAAAGGTCTAAGCCCTTTAAATCAGAGGTTCAAATCCTCTCCCCAGTTATGCTAAACATCTTGATAATTTACCTAATTAACCCTTTAAGCTACATCGTCCCAGTCTTACTGGCAGTGGCCTTTTTAACCCTCGTCGAACGAAAGGTGTTAGGATATATGCAACTACGAAAAGGTCCCAATGTAGTAGGACCATATGGGCTCCTTCAACCTATTGCAGATGGGGTCAAACTATTTATTAAAGAACCCGTGCGCCCCTCCACATCTTCCCCCTTCCTATTCATAACCGCCCCCATCCTAGCACTCACCTTAGCCCTAATGTTGTGAGCCCCTATACCTCTCCCTTACCCAGTAATTGACCTAAACCTGGGAATATTGTTTATTTTAGCATTATCGAGCCTTGCAGTTTATTCAATTTTAGGCTCAGGCTGAGCATCTAACTCAAAATATGCTCTAATTGGAGCCCTTCGGGCCGTGGCCCAAACGATCTCTTACGAAGTGAGCCTTGGGCTGATCCTCCTCTCCATTGTTGTCTTTTCAGGGGGCTACACCCTACAAACATTTAGCACCACTCAGGAGAATATCTGATTATTAATCCCGGCATGACCACTAGCTGCAATATGATATATTTCCACTATCGCTGAAACAAACCGGGCACCTTTTGACCTAACAGAAGGAGAATCAGAACTAGTCTCTGGATTTAATGTAGAATACGCAGGGGGACCCTTCGCCTTATTTTTCCTAGCCGAGTACGCAAATATTTTATTAATAAATACCCTCTCAGCTGTCCTTTTCATAGGCCCCCCCCTTGTCCTAAATGCCCCCGAACTTACGGCCATTAGCCTTATGACTAAAGCCGCCCTTCTCTCAATCATGTTTTTATGGGTACGAGCCTCATACCCACGATTTCGGTACGACCAGCTCATGCACTTAGTCTGAAAAAATTTCCTGCCCCTTACACTAGCCCTGGTTTTATGACATATTGCTCTACCAGTTGCAGCGGCGGGACTTCCCCCCCAATTATAAATCAGGAACCGTGCCCGAATGCCTAGGGACCACTTTGATAGAGTGGCTAATAGGGGTTAAAGTCCCCTCAGTTCTTAGAAAGAAGGGGGTCGAACCCATGCTTAAGAGATCAAAACTCTTTGTGCTTCCTCTACACCACTTTCTAGGATGAAGTCAGCTAATTAAGCTTTCGGGCCCATACCCCGAACATGACGGTTAAACCCCCTCCTACATCAATGAACCCCTATGTACTGTCAATCCTAATCTCCAGCCTAGGATTAGGAACCACCCTGACCTTTGCAAGCTCCCACTGATTCTTAGCCTGAATAGGCTTAGAAATTAATACCCTAGCTATTATTCCATTAATAGCGCAACACCACCACCCCCGAGCAGTTGAAGCCTCTACTAAATATTTTCTTACACAAGCTACTGCAGCAGCAATAATTCTGTTTGCAGGCACCACAAATGCCTGATTTACGGGAACATGAAATATAACTGATATACCAGACCCCCTTGCCAGCACAATAGTTATTATTGCCCTGGCACTTAAAATTGGCCTAGCACCAATGCACTTATGAATACCCGAAGTCCTTCAAGGGCTAGATTTAACCACAGGACTAATCTTATCAACCTGACAAAAACTAGCCCCATTATCCCTAATTATACAAACAGCCCAAGACACGGCCCCCACACTACTGATAGCACTAGGGCTTTTGTCAACCCTTGTTGGAGGATGGGGGGGCCTCAACCAAACCCAGCTCCGAAAAATCCTTGCCTATTCATCAATCGCACACATAGGATGAATAATTATTGTTCTTAAATATGCCCCTCACCTGACGCTGCTTGCCCTTCTTACCTATATCTTAATAACATCCGCAGCATTTTTGACATTTAAAGCACTTGCTACAACAAAAATTAATACCCTAGCTACAACCTGATCAAAAGGTCCTATTCTCTCTGCCACCACCGCCCTTGTTCTTCTGTCCCTAGCAGGCCTCCCCCCACTAACGGGATTTATACCCAAATGGTTAATTTTACAAGAATTATCAAAACAAGATCTCCCAGCAACTGCTACAATCATGGCCCTGGCTGCCCTCCTCAGCCTATACTTCTACCTACGACTCTGCTATTCAATAGCACTTACTATCTCACCTAACTTAAATAACTCAACAACCCCTTGGCGCACCCACACTACCCAAACCTCCCTACCATTAGCACTGTTGACCACAGCTGCACTCACCCTCCTGCCTATTACCCCCGCCCTCCTAACTCTGACCACCTAGGAATTTAGGATAGTACTAGACCAAGGGCCTTCAAAGCCCTAAGCAGAAGTTAAAATCTTCTAATTCCTGATAAGACCTACAAGACTCTATCTTGCATTTTATGAATGCAAATCAAATGTTTTTATTAAACTAAGGCCTCTCTAGATGGGAAGGCCTCGATCCTACAAATTCTTAGTTAACAGCTAAGCGCTCAAGCCAGCGAGCATCCATCTACTTTCCCCGCCGTAGCCTAGTAAGGCGGGGAAAGCCCCGGCAGGGTATTAGTCTGCATCTCTGGATTTGCAATCCAACGTGCTAGTTCACCACGGGGCTTGATAAGGAGAGGACTTAAACCTCTATTCACGGAGCTACAACCCGCCGCCTAACGTTCGGCCACCCTACCTGTGGCAACTACACGCTGATTCTTTTCTACAAATCACAAAGACATTGGCACCCTTTATCTTGTATTTGGTGCCTGAGCTGGAATAGTTGGAACCGCCCTAAGCCTCCTTATTCGAGCTGAGCTAAGCCAGCCCGGCTCGCTCCTAGGAGATGATCAAATCTACAATGTAATTGTTACTGCCCATGCCTTCGTAATAATTTTCTTTATAGTTATGCCCATCCTCATCGGCGGATTTGGAAACTGACTTGTTCCTCTCATAATTGGGGCCCCCGATATGGCCTTCCCACGAATGAACAACATGAGCTTCTGACTCCTTCCCCCATCCTTTCTACTTTTACTAGCCTCCTCTGGGGTAGAAGCCGGGGCCGGGACAGGCTGAACAGTTTACCCGCCTCTTGCGGGCAACTTAGCCCACGCAGGAGCATCCGTAGATCTCACGATCTTTTCACTACACCTAGCAGGTGTATCCTCAATCCTGGGGGCAATTAACTTTATTACGACAATTATTAATATAAAACCCCCAGCCATCTCCCAGTACCAAACACCTCTATTTGTTTGAGCTGTACTCGTTACAGCCGTTCTTCTACTTCTATCTCTACCAGTCCTGGCCGCCGGGATTACAATACTACTTACAGATCGTAACTTAAATACCACATTCTTTGACCCGGCAGGGGGAGGTGACCCAATTTTATATCAACACCTGTTTTGATTCTTTGGACATCCAGAAGTCTATATTCTTATTCTACCAGGCTTTGGCATTATCTCCCATGTTGTAGCTTACTACGCCGGGAAGAAAGAACCTTTCGGCTATATAGGAATAGTATGAGCCATGATGGCTATTGGCCTTCTAGGGTTTATTGTATGAGCACACCATATGTTTACAGTAGGAATGGACGTTGATACTCGCGCCTATTTTACCTCCGCAACAATAATTATTGCTATTCCAACAGGTGTAAAAGTATTTAGCTGACTAGCCACACTGCACGGGGGCTCCATTAAATGAGAGACACCTATGCTTTGAGCCCTGGGCTTCATCTTCCTATTTACAGTGGGAGGATTAACAGGGATTGTATTAGCTAACTCCTCACTAGACATTGTTCTGCACGACACATATTATGTAGTTGCACATTTCCACTACGTCTTATCAATAGGAGCAGTCTTTGCTATTATAGCAGCATTCGTGCACTGATTTCCATTATTTTCAGGCTACACACTCAACGACACCTGAACCAAAATCCACTTCGGTGTAATATTCATCGGTGTAAATCTCACATTCTTCCCTCAGCATTTCCTAGGTCTGGCCGGAATGCCCCGACGATACTCTGATTATCCAGATGCATATGCTCTATGAAATACAGTATCATCAATCGGCTCTCTGATTTCCCTAGTAGCAGTAATTATGTTCCTGTTTATTCTATGAGAAGCCTTTGCCGCTAAACGAGAAGTGTCCTCAGTAGAACTAACTATTACAAACGTAGAATGACTCCACGGCTGCCCTCCGCCATATCACACATTTGAAGAACCTGCATTTGTTCAAATTCAATCAAATTAACGAGAAAGGAAGGAATTGAACCCCCATAAACTGGTTTCAAGCCAGTCACATGACCACTCTGTCACTTTCTTTTGAGATATTAGTAAAATTAATTACATCACTTTGTCAAGGTGAAATTGCAAGTTAGACTCTTGTGTATCTTTACTAATTTAATGGCACATCCCACGCAACTAGGATTCCAAGATGCAGCATCACCCGTAATAGAAGAACTTCTTCACTTCCACGACCATGCCCTAATAATTGTATTTTTAATCAGCACCCTAGTGCTCTATATTATTATCGCAATAGTTTCAACTAAACTCACCAACAAATATATTTTAGACTTCCAAGAGATTGAAATCGTATGGACCGTGCTACCTGCCGTTATTCTAGTCTTAATTGCCCTTCCGTCCCTTCGAATTTTATATTCTTATGACGAAATTAACGACCCGCACTTAACAATTAAAGCCATGGGCCACCAATGGTACTGAAGTTACGAGTATACTGACTACCAGGACCTAGGCTTCGACTCTTATATAATTCCAACTCAGGACCTGACACCCGGGCAATTCCGACTGCTAGAAACAGACCACCGGATAGTAGTCCCCATAGAATCGCCTATTCGAATCTTAGTCTCTGCTGAAGATGTGCTTCACTCTTGGGCCGTCCCATCCTTAGGGGTAAAAATAGATGCTGTGCCCGGCCGACTTAATCAAACTGCCTTTATTGCCTCACGCCCAGGCGTATTTTATGGACAATGCTCTGAAATCTGCGGGGCCAACCACAGCTTCATACCCATCGTGGTTGAAGCCGTCCCATTGGAACACTTTGAAAACTGATCCTCGCTAATGCTAGAAGACGCCTCACTAGAAAGCTAATTATTGGATAAAGCATTGGCCTTTTAAGCCAAAGTTTGGTGCCTGCCGACCACCTCTAGTGAAATGCCACAATTAAATCCCAACCCCTGATTTGCAATTCTAGTATTTTCCTGATTTATCTTCCTTTCTGTTATCCCCACTAAAATTTTGAACCACGTGACACCAAACGAACTTACACCGGTAAATGCAGAAAAACATAAAACTGAACCCTGAGACTGACCATGATAACAAGCTTTTTTGACCAGTTTGCAAGTCCATCCTTCCTAGGAATTCCATTAATCTCAATTGCAATTGCATTGCCCTGAGTTATGTTTCCTACCCCCCCTGCCCGATGAGTAAACAACCGACTCATTACCCTTCAAACCTGATTTATCAACCGGTTCACAAATCAATTGCTTCTCCCGTTAAACGTGGGGGGCCATAAATGGGCGCTACTCCTGACCTCACTTATAACCTTTCTACTTACTATTAACATACTTGGCCTTCTCCCCTATACCTTTACACCAACAACTCAGCTGTCACTCAATATAGGCCTCGCCGTTCCTCTCTGACTAGCAACAGTAATTATTGGCATGCGTAACCAACCAACGGCTGCTCTTGGCCATCTTCTACCAGAAGGCACACCCCTCCCCTTAATTCCTGTTCTAATTATTATTGAAACGATTAGCCTTTTTATCCGGCCACTAGCCCTAGGAGTTCGACTTACAGCTAACTTAACTGCAGGCCACCTTTTAATTCAACTCATCGCCACCGCTGCCTTTGTACTTCTACCAATAATACCAGTAGTAGCTATTTCAACAGCCACTGTTCTCTTCCTTCTCACACTCTTAGAAGTTGCAGTCGCAATAATTCAAGCCTACGTATTTGTTCTACTCCTAAGCCTGTATCTCCAAGAAAACGTTTAATGGCCCACCAAGCACATGCATATCATATGGTTGATCCAAGCCCATGACCACTAACCGGAGCTATCGGCGCTTTATTAATAACGTCCGGCCTAGCCATCTGGTTTCACTTCCACTCAACAACACTAATAACCCTTGGACTAATTTTACTTATCCTTACAATAATTCAATGATGACGTGATATTATTCGAGAGGGCACCTTTCAAGGTCACCACACACCCCCGGTCCAAAAGGGCCTCCGTTATGGAATAATCCTGTTTATTACCTCTGAAGTATTCTTCTTTCTTGGGTTTTTCTGGGCCTTTTATCACTCAAGTCTGGCCCCAACACCAGAGCTAGGAGGATGCTGACCCCCTACTGGTATTACTACACTTGACCCATTTGAAGTCCCCCTGCTTAACACAGCCGTACTTTTAGCATCCGGAGTAACAGTTACATGGGCCCACCATAGCATCATAGAGGGAGAACGGAAGCAGGCCATTCAGTCTCTTGCACTTACAATTCTTCTAGGCCTGTACTTTACCGCCCTTCAAGCCATAGAATACTATGAGGCACCTTTTACCATTGCAGACGGTGTGTACGGCTCCACATTTTTCGTAGCCACAGGATTCCATGGCCTACATGTAATTATCGGGTCAACCTTCCTCGCCGTATGCCTCCTCCGCCAAATTCAATACCATTTCACCTCCGACCACCACTTCGGTTTTGAAGTCGCCGCCTGATACTGACACTTCGTAGACGTAGTCTGATTATTCCTATACGTCTCTATCTACTGATGAGGCTCATATCTTTCTAGTATTAAAGTAGTACAAGTGACTTCCAATCATTTAGTCTTGGTTAAACCCCAGGGAAAGATAATGAACTTAATCATAACTATTATTATTATTACAATAACCCTATCCTTAATTTTAGCAATTGTATCTTTTTGACTGCCACAAATGAGCCCAGACGCAGAAAAACTCTCCCCCTATGAGTGCGGATTTGACCCCCTGGGATCTGCACGCCTGCCTTTTTCCTTACGATTCTTCTTAGTAGCAATCCTTTTTCTTTTATTTGACCTAGAAATTGCCCTTCTTCTCCCCTTGCCTTGAGGAGACCAACTCTTTAACCCCGCCGGAACATTCTTTTGAGCCACGATAGTCTTGGTCCTCCTAACCCTAGGACTAATTTATGAATGAACTCAAGGAGGCTTAGAATGAGCAGAATAGGGAGCTAGTCCAAAGTAAGACCTCTGATTTCGGCTCAGAAGACCGTGGTTTAAATCCATGGCCCCCTTATGACACCACTACATTTTAGCTTCAGCTCAGCATTTACTTTAGGTTTAATAGGACTAGCCTTTCATCGCACCCACCTCCTCTCAGCCCTTTTGTGTCTAGAAGGTATAATGTTATCCTTATTTATTGCGCTAGCCCTATGAACACTGCAATTTGAATCAACCAACTTCTCTACGGCACCAATACTTCTACTGGCTTTCTCCGCCTGTGAAGCAAGTACAGGTCTTGCACTTCTAGTAGCTACCACCCGAACCCACGGCGACGATCGCCTCCAAAACCTTAGTCTTCTACAATGCTAAAAGTACTACTACCAACAATTATATTATTCCCAACAATCTGATTTTCTTCCCCTAAATGACTATGAACAACATCAACCGCACACAGCCTCTTAATCGCCCTTGTTAGCCTTGTTTGATTAAAATGGGCCTCAGAAACAGGGTGGGCCACATCTGGGACGCACCTGGCCACGGACCCTTTATCAACTCCCCTCCTAGTTCTAACATGCTGACTACTCCCGCTAATAATTTTAGCTAGCCAAAACCACATCAACCCAGAGCCCATGAGCCGACAACGCCTCTATATTTCCCTTCTAGCCTCCCTACAAACCTTCTTGATTTTAGCATTTGGCGCCACAGAAATTATCATATTTTATATTATGTTTGAAGCCACCCTTATCCCCACCCTTATTATTATTACCCGCTGAGGGAATCAAACCGAACGATTAAATGCAGGAATTTATTTCCTTTTTTATACATTAGCAGGGTCACTACCCCTTCTAGTTGCCCTTCTTCTTCTTCAACAAACCATCGGCACTTTATCTATATTTATTATTCAATATTCCCAGCCTTTAATGCTAAACTCCTGAGGTGACAAGATCTGGTGGGCAGGCTGCCTAATTGCCTTCCTAGTGAAAATACCCCTATATGGCGTTCATCTGTGACTACCTAAAGCCCACGTAGAAGCCCCTGTTGCAGGATCAATAGTCCTAGCAGCAGTATTACTAAAGCTAGGGGGTTACGGCATAATGCGAATAATAATTATACTAGACCCCCTCACTAAGGAATTAGCATATCCCTTCATTATCCTCGCACTATGAGGAGTTATTATAACAGGCTCTATTTGCCTCCGCCAGACTGACCTAAAGTCACTCATTGCCTATTCATCTGTAAGCCATATGGGGCTCGTAGCAGGGGGAATTCTTGTTCAAACCCCTTGAGGGTTTTCAGGGGCCATTATTTTAATAATTGCCCACGGGCTAGTTTCCTCAATATTATTCTGCCTCGCAAATACAGCTTACGAGCGGACTCATAGTCGAACGATAATTCTTGCCCGAGGCCTTCAAATAATCTTCCCTCTTACAGCAGTATGATGATTTATTGCTAACCTGGCCAACCTAGCACTCCCCCCCCTTCCTAATCTAATAGGAGAACTAATAATTATTTCAACCTTATTTAACTGATCCCCAATAACTATTTCACTAACAGGGCTGGGAATGCTTATTACAGCAGGGTACTCCCTCTACTTGTTTCTTATGTCACAACGTGGACCAGCACCAAATCACATCATTAAACTTTCACCATTTCACACCCGGGAACACCTATTAATGGCGCTTCACCTCATCCCCGTTATTTTACTTGTAACAAAACCGGAACTAATGTGAGGATGGTGCCACTAGTAAGTATAATTTAAACAAAATACTAGATTGTGATTCTAGAAATAGGGGTTAAAGCCCCCTTACTCACCAAGAAAGGATAAGAATCAATAAGTACTGCTAATCCTTATGGACCGGGGTTAAAATCCACGGCTTTCTTACGCTCCCGAAGGATAACAGTTCATCCGTTGGTCTTAGGAACCAAAAACTCTTGGTGCAAATCCAAGCGGAAGCTATGAGTTCAATAACCGTTACTCTATGCTCCTCCTTAGTCTTAGTCCTCGTTACTCTTGTGCTGCCCCTAATAGCCTCATTAAACCCTAATTCACAGAACCCAGAATGGGCAAGCACCCATGTTAAAACCGCCGTTAGCATTTCATTTTCTATTAGTCTCCTACCTTTAATGCTGTTTTTAGATCAAGGTATGGAGACCGTTGTCACAACCTGACATTGAATAAGTACACAAGTATTTGACACAAATATTAGCTTTAAATTTGACCACTATTCAATTATCTTTACTCCTATTGCCCTGTACGTTACCTGATCTATTCTAGAATTCGCACTCTGGTACATACACTCTGACCCTAACCTAAACCGATTTTTCAAGTATCTTCTACTGTTCCTAGTAGCCATAATTATTTTAGTTACAGCAAATAATATATTTCAACTATTTATTGGCTGGGAAGGTGTAGGCATTATATCTTTCTTGCTAATTGGCTGGTGATACGGGCGAGCAGACGCCAATACAGCGGCCCTTCAGGCTGTTATTTATAACCGTGTCGGAGACATCGGTATGGTCATGGCCATAGCCTGGCTCGCAATAAATTTTAACTCATGGGAAATACAACAAATCTTCTTCCTTTCAAAAGGCCATGATATAACAATCCCCCTAGTTGGATTAATTCTAGCAGCAGCTGGAAAGTCAGCCCAATTTGGGCTACATCCCTGGCTCCCCGCTGCCATGGAGGGCCCCACCCCAGTCTCTGCCCTACTGCACTCTAGCACAATAGTTGTAGCAGGAATTTTTCTGCTAATCCGACTCCATCCCCTCATTGAACAAAGTAATATAGCCTTGACCGTATGCCTATGCTTAGGCGCACTAACCACCCTATTCACAGCCACCTGCGCTCTAACACAAAATGACGTCAAAAAGATTGTAGCATTTTCAACATCAAGCCAACTGGGCCTAATAATAGTCGCAATTGGCCTAAATCAACCACAGCTCGCATTTCTACACATCTGCACACACGCCTTTTTCAAGGCCATACTATTTTTATGCTCGGGATCAATTATCCATGGCCTAAACGATGAACAGGACATCCGAAAGATAGGGGGCCTACAGAAGTTAATGCCCGTAACCACAACCTGTCTTACAGTAGGAAGCCTAGCCCTCGTAGGAACCCCATTCCTAGCCGGGTTCTTCTCTAAAGACGCCATCATTGAAGCCCTCAACACCTCTAGCCTCAACGCCTGAGCCCTGACACTAACCCTGATTGCTACCTCATTTACTGCTGTCTACAGCTTCCGCCTAATCTACTTCGTTTCTATGGGATCTCCCCGATTTTCGGCCCTCCCTCCAATTAATGAGAATAACCCCCTCGTAATTAAGCCCCTAAAACGACTTGCCTGGGGAAGTATTTTTGCAGGGCTTATCATTACGTCAAACTTCCTCCCCTTTAAAACACCCGTCATAACTATGCCTTTCTCACTGAAAGTTGCGGCCCTTACAGTTACAATCATTGGATTTTTAGCAGCCGCAGAACTCACGACCTTTGCGAACAAACAAGTTCAAGTTACCCCCACAACACCCCTTCACCACTTTTCAGTTATACTTGGATTCGTTACAATAACTGTTCATCGTTTTCCCCCAAAAACCAGCCTTAATCTAGGACAGTCAATTGCTACAAAACTTGACCAAACATGACTGGAGATTTTAGGTCCTAAAGGCCTGGCCCTGGCACAAATAGTAATATCAAAAATCGTTAGCGACATGCAGCAAGGTATAATCAAAACCTACTTGACCCTTTTTTTACTAACCCTGCTTTTAGGGGTTATTTTATCTACTATTTAAACCGCCCGAAGTGCCCCCCGACTCAGCCCGCGAGTAAGCTCTAACATTACTAGAAGTGTTAAAAGAAGTACTCAAGCACAAATTACTAACATAGAACCACCAAAGGAGTACATCATTGCTACCCCACTAACATCCCCCCGTAGCAGACAAAATTCTTTTAGCTCATCAACTACTACTCATGACCCTTCATATCACCCCCCTCAAAAAGAACCAGCCACTAACACAACACCAGCAACATATACCAAAACATATAATAATACCGAACGGCTCCCCCAGGCCTCCGGAAAAGGCTCTGCAGCTAAGGCTGCCGAATAGGCAAACACTACAAGTATTCCCCCTAAGTAAATTAAAAATAGAACTAATGATAAAAAAGGGCCCCCCGAGCCAATTAAAATTCCGCACCCAACACCCGCTGCTATTACTAAGCCCAAAGCAGCAAAATAGGGCGTTGGGTTAGAGGCAACCGCGATTAAGCCCAAGATTAATGCTACTATTAACAAAAATACAAAATAAGTCATAATTCTTGCTCGGATTCTAACCAAGACTGACGATTTGAAGAACCATCGTTGTAATTCAACTACAAGAACAACTAATGGCAAGCCTACGCAAAACCCACCCGCTCATTAAAATCGCCAACGATGCACTAGTTGATCTGCCAACACCCTCTAACATTTCAATTTGATGAAATTTTGGCTCTCTTCTTGGACTTTGCTTAATTTCCCAAATTCTAACAGGTTTATTTCTGGCTATGCACTACACCTCAGACATTTCAACCGCATTTTCCTCAGTTAACCACATCTGCCGTGATGTTAACTATGGCTGACTTATTCGAAACCTACACGCCAACGGCGCATCATTCTTCTTCATCTGCATTTATATGCACATTGCCCGAGGCCTATATTATGGGTCCTATTTATATAAGGAAACCTGAAACATCGGAGTTGTCCTGCTTCTCCTGGTAATAATAACCGCCTTCGTAGGCTACGTCCTACCCTGAGGCCAGATATCATTTTGAGGGGCCACAGTCATTACTAATTTACTTTCAGCAGTGCCCTACATAGGGGACGCCCTAGTTCAATGGATTTGAGGCGGATTTTCAGTAGATAACGCAACACTAACCCGATTTTTCGCCTTTCACTTCCTATTTCCATTTGTAATCGCCGCGGCAACCGTCCTCCACCTCCTATTTCTTCACGAAACAGGATCAAACAACCCCGCCGGCCTAAACTCCGACGCCGACAAAATTTCCTTCCACCCCTACTTCTCCTATAAGGATCTATTAGGATTTGTTCTTATACTAATAGCATTGACGTCTCTAGCATTATTTTCACCCAACCTACTAGGTGACCCAGAAAACTTCACTCCCGCCAACCCCCTTGTCACCCCTCCACACATTAAGCCAGAATGATACTTCCTATTTGCCTACGCCATTCTACGATCTATTCCAAACAAATTAGGGGGGGTCCTTGCATTATTATTTTCTATTCTTGTACTTATGGTGGTCCCAATCCCCCATACGTCAAAACAACGAGGACTAACTTATCGTCCAATCACTCAGTTTTTATTCTGAACCTTAGTGGCAGATATAGTTATTCTGACATGAATTGGGGGCATACCCGTTGAACATCCATTTATTATTATTGGACAAGTTGCATCAGTCCTATATTTTGCACTCTTCCTTATCCGGGCACCATTAGCTGGATGATGAGAAAATAAAGTATTGAAATGAGCTTGCCCTAGTAGCTTAGTTCTAAAAGCATCGGTCTTGTAATCCGAAGATCGAGGGTTAAACCCCCTCCTAGCGCCCAGAAAAAGGAGATTTTAACTCCCACCCCTGGCTCCCAAAGCCAGAATTCTAAATTAAACTATCTTCTGGTAGTAACCATATATGATTAGTATATCGTATCCACATATAATACATTTTTAGTACATTTGTTACCTATATGTATTAACACCATAGGCTTATTTTAACCTAAATTACATACATATGTATTATACCCATCAAATTATTTCGACCTGTTGACATATCTATGTATTATCACCATTCATTTATTTTAACCTAAAAGCAAGTACTAAAAATTGTAATTAATAAGTACTATCATTTAGATCCCCTATGGTTTATCTTTCGTCTAAGGTTATGGAGGACTTAACTAACAAATCCACGTCCAATATTTCTCTTGGTGGACCCAACTAACATTTATATAGACAAGATTAATGTAGTAAGAGACCACCTACTGGTTTACAGTAAGGCATATCATGCATGATGGAATCAGGGACACAAACAGTGGGGGTGGCCCAACTGAACTATTCCTTGTATCTGGTTAAACATCTCATGGACAGTCGGTGTAGACCCACCCTTCACATCTTCTCCTTGCATCCGGCTACTTGTGTAGTTCATATTACGCGTTACCCAACATGCCGGGCGTTCTTTTATATGCATAGGGTTTTTTTTTCTGGTTTCCTTTCACTTTGCATCTCACAGTGCAGGCACAACAATATAATCAAGGTTGAACATTTTTTCCCTGGAATAATTAAATTAGGTTCATTATTAAATGACATAACTCAAGAATCACATACTTGTATCTCAAGTGCATAATATATTCCTTATTCAACTTTCCACTATATATATGCCCCCCTTCTGGCTTACGCGCGACAAACCCCCCTACCCCCTACGCTCAGGAATTCCTGTTATCCTTGTCAAACCCCTAAACCAAGGAGGACTCAAGAACGTGCCAATTAACAAGTTGAAATGTGCGTTAATCACCGGGGCAATTTTTTTTTTATATATATACATGCCCTTAAAAACTTTTTTTATCCGTTTTTTAATGGCCTAAAAAATTCGATTAAAATTTGTAAAAATTTTCTCAATGCTAAAAATTTAAACAAAAAT